CGGGATTGATTCCTAATAAGGGGCTAGATCGCGCCAATATCAATCCCTTTCATTCCAAGGCGAAGTTTCAATTACTCACCCAACAGCAAGGAACTATTGGTACGTTGTTGAATCAACATAAGGAATCCCAATCTTTTATAATTTTGTCATCATCCAACTGTTTTCGAATTAGTCCATTCAAGGGTTCGAAATATAACAATGCGATATTGGATCCCCTAATCCCAATTAGGTATTTGTTGGGTCCCTTAGGTACTATTGTACCTAAAATAACGAATTTTTATTCATCTTACCATTTATTAACTCATAATCAAATCTCGTTAAAGAAATATTTACTACTTAACAATTTTAAGCAGACTTTTAAAGTACTTCAAGTATTTAAATATTGTTTAATGGATGAAAATAGAAGAATTTATAATCCCAATTCATGCAGTAATATAATTTTGAATCCATTCCATTTAAATTGTTGTTTTCTTCATCACGATTCTGGTGAAGAGACATCCACAATAATTTGCCTTGGGCAATTTATTTGTGAAAATGCATGTTTATTCAAATATGGGCCACACATAAAAAAATCCGGTCAAATTTTAATTGACCATGTTGACTCCTTAGTTATAAGATCGGCTAAGCCTTATTTAGCTACCCCAGGAGCAACAGTTCATGGTCATTATGGAGAAATCCTTTATGAAGGAAAGACACTAGTTACATTTATATATGAAAAATCAAGATCTGGTGACATAACGCAGGGTCTTCCAAAAGTGGAACAGGTCTTAGAAGTGCGTTCAATTGATTCAATATCGATGAATCTCGAAAAGAGAGTCGAAAGTTGGAACGAACGTATACCAAGAATTCTTGGAATCCCCTGGGGATTCTTGATTGGAGCTGAGCTAACCATAGCCCAGAGTCGTATCTCTTTGGTTAATAAAATTCAAAAGGTTTATCGATCTCAGGGAGTACAGATCCATAATAGACATATAGAGATCATTGTACGTCAAATAACATCAAAAGTGTTGGTTTCAGAAGATGGAATGTCTAATGTTTTTTCACCCGGAGAATTAATCGGATTGTTGCGAGCGGAACGAGCGGGACGTGCTTTAGACGAAGCGATCAATTATCGGGCAATCTTATTGGGAATAACGAGAACATCCCTGAGTACTCAAAGTTTCATATCCGAAGCGAGTTTTCAAGAAACCGCTCGAGTTTTAGCAAAAGCCGCTTTACGAGCTCGTATTGATTGGTTGAAAGGACTGAAAGAGAACGTTGTTCTGGGGGGGCTTATTCCTGTTGGTACTGGATTCAAAAAATTAGTACACCATTCAAGGGAAAACAAAAATATTTATTTGGAAATCAAAAGGAAAAATTTATTCGAGTTGGAAATGGGAGATATTTTGTTATACCATAGAGAATTATGTGCTCCAAACAATTTTTATGGGACATCACAACAACCATTTACGCAATTTTCCTAAGAAGAGATTCATTCTTTTTACTTTAACTATTTGGTTAGGTTGGTCCAATTATTTATATTAATTTAGTAATAAAAAATTTAAGTAATTAAAAGAAATTAATGGTTTGGGCTATATATCAAGGGTCAATCCATGGTAGAAAGTTCCGTCGGAACAATTATTTATTTCAGGGTATCTTGTCGCTTTTTTTTTTTAATAAAAAAAAAAAAGAGGAAGTGTGGGGAAATGCGGGGAAAAATGATAAAAAGATATTGGAACATCAATTTAGGAGAAATGATGGAAGCGGGAGTGCACTTTGGTCATGGTACTCGAAAATGGAATCCTAGAATGGCCCCTTACGTCTCTGCAAAGCGTAAAGGTATTCATATTATAAATCTTACGAGAACTGCTCGTTTTTTATCAGAAGCCTGTGATTTAGTTTTTAATGCAGCAAGTAGTGGAAAAACCTTTTTAATCGTTGGTACCAAAAAGAAAGTAGCGGATTTAGTAGCATCAGCTGCAATAGGGGCTCGGTGTCATTATGTTAATAAAAAGTGGCTCGGTGGTATGTTAACGAACTGGTCCACTACGGAAACGAGACTTAATAAGTTCAGGGACTTAAGAGCAGAACAAAAGATGGGGAAACTCAACCATCTTTCCAAAAGAGATGCAGCAATGTTGAAGAGAAAATTATCTACCTTGCAAACATATTTGGGTGGGATCAAATATATGACGGGGTTACCCGATATTGTAATCATCGTTGATCAGCAAGAAGAATATACAGCTCTTCGAGAATGTGTCATTTTAGGGATTCCTACTATTTGTTTAATTGATACAAATTGTGACCCGGATCTCGCAGATATTTCGATTCCAGCTAACGATGATGCTATAGCTTCAATTCGATTCATTCTTAACAAATTAGTATTCGCAATTTGCGAGGGTCGTTATAGCTATATAAGAAATCGTTGATTATGATTAAGAATAATAAAATTAATTAATTGTTTGGGAACTCGATCGATTTATTGGATCGGTTACTATTCTTGAACTTCAAAAAGAGATAGAGATAAAAATGGGGATATTTATATTATGTTATGTGATTTTTTAGTATCCTAAAATTTAAATTTATTGGTATCCTAAATTCAATTTGTATTAAAAGATGATTAATGTTGGTGAGTTGAGAAAGAGATGGTTGAATCAAAATAATTTTTTAAGTTCGATTTATATCAGAGGACAATATGAATGCTATACCATGTTCCATTAAAATACTCAATGGGTTATACGATATATCGGGTGTAGAAGTAGGCCAACATTTATATTGGCAAATAGGAGGTTTACAAATCCATGCCCAAGTACTTATCACTTCTTGGGTCGTAATTGCTATCTTATTAGGTTCAGTCATCATAGCAGTTCGGAATCCACAAACAATTCCGACCGACGGACAGAATTTCTTCGAATATGTCCTTGAATTTATTCGAGACTTGAGTAAAACTCAGATTGGAGAAGAATATGGCCCTTGGGTTCCCTTTATTGGAACTATGTTCCTATTTATTTTTGTTTCTAACTGGTCAGGTGCTCTTTTACCTTGGAAAATTATACAGTTACCTCATGGGGAGTTAGCTGCGCCCACGAATGATATAAATACTACTGTTGCTTTAGCTTTACTCACGTCAGTGGCATATTTTTATGCGGGTCTTACCAAAAAAGGATTGGGATATTTTGGGAAATACATCCAACCAACTCCAATACTTTTACCAATTAACATCCTAGAAGATTTTACAAAACCTTTATCTCTTAGTTTTCGACTTTTCGGGAATATATTAGCTGATGAATTAGTAGTTGTTGTTCTTGTTTCTTTAGTACCTTCAGTAGTTCCTATCCCCGTTATGTTTCTTGGATTATTTACAAGCGGTATTCAAGCTCTTATTTTTGCAACTTTAGCCGCGGCTTATATAGGTGAATCCATGGAGGGTCATCATTGATTAGCTTTTTTAATAGTCTTTTTTCACTTACCCGAAGTCATGCATGATTCCAAATACGCACTTGGTTGGGCAACATAATACATAGATATTTGTATCTATATATGTATGGATGACCTAATCTCGTAGGAGGGAAGACAGACGATATTACGGAATTGGAAAAATATGGGTTAAGGGGTCAAGTCAAACTAGATATATGTAATGTCTATAAGTTTAACCCTTACATATGTTTCGAAGAATGATTCTAAAATCCAATTCAATATAAAAATAAAATGCAGGTGGTTTACATTATGGAAGAAACAAATGTATATGTGATATTAGATATTTACTAGTTATATAGGGATTATTCCTATGGACTATATATTATATATTTTTATATTTTATTTTATTTATTCCTAAATTTCTTTCCCAGTATATTATTAATATCTATTTATATATTTATATTATTACTATAATACTATTTATTATTACTATATTGAATGTTGATTCTTTATATTTATTTTTTTTTAACCACACTGCATTTCGTTTAGATGGATTACAATACAATATAAGTCTTTCTTTTTCGTCTGTAATTGTAATTGTAGATTGAATGAAAAAACAGATGAACGTACGGATATAGAAAGTAAGTAAAGAACGAAGAATTGAATGAAAGAATGGTTCGAAACTAAGAAATGCAATAAGTAGAACTATATGCATATGAGTTTACAAAGATTTGATCATGGGTAGAAACTAAAAAAAAAAAAAAAAAGAGATATCGAAGTCATTCTGACGATTAACTAATATTATAATTTCAATTCAGAGTTTTTAATTACTTTGACCCGATAGATCGTAGTGATAAAATAAGTAATAATGCATTGGTTGATTGTATCATTAACCATTTATTTTTTTGTACGAGGAACTTACTTTACTATGAATCCACTGATTTCTGCCGCTTCCGTTATTGCTGCTGGATTGGCCGTAGGGCTTGCTTCCATTGGACCTGGAGTTGGCCAAGGTACTGCTGCGGGCCAAGCTGTAGAAGGTATTGCGAGACAACCAGAAGCGGAAGGTAAAATACGAGGTACTTTATTGCTTAGTCTAGCTTTTATGGAAGCTTTAACAATTTACGGACTGGTCGTGGCATTAGCACTTTTATTTGCAAATCCTTTTGTTTAATTTAATCCTAAAATGAGAAATGTGAAAACGTACGTTATGCGCTTCTTTCTTAGTCTTAGTTTATTTTATTAACTTGGACTTGCCGTTTGCTTCTTCTAATTATATCAACACTTTAATCCTAACAATTACTTATGAGACAATACCCCGGGAAGGGCTTATTTGAGGATGAGGAATTCACGGATCCGATCGCTTTCTTCCTTCCCATTCCTACCCTTAGTACAAGGGAAACCCCTTACTAAGAAACGTTTCAACAAACGAAATATTTCGCAATTGGTGTGAGGCCTAAGACCTAACCTAATAAGTATCTTAATCTTAAATTATGAGGCCTAAGACCTAACCTAATAAGTATCTTAATCTTAAATTATGGAGAACTTAAAAAAATAATAAATTTTCAAATTATAAATTACTAGATGATTTAATCTATTCCCAT